AAGAGTTCTTCTAATTCTATGAATTTTGCCAGAACGTTCTTTTCTTGAATATCATTCAAAAAAACTTCGGATTGCCCAGCATTCCACCAATTAGTAACCAAAGATTCCATACTTTTATTAAATGAGAAAGAAATCCACCAGGGCAAAAAAACTATAGATGTAAGATATAGAAGGGGGTTGAATGCTTTCTTTTTTGGCATTTTTAATCTGTGAATTGTTAATGAAACCACCTCATTCCTCGATTCTATCCAATCTGATATTTCCATGAAATATCAGTTCTATAACAAACAGGGTATTGAATCCATAGACCCCCTTTTATTTAAATTGAATTAATGGGCTAGTCCTTAGATCTGAAAACAATATTTTGATTTTATTATATCTTCATTCGAAGCAATTGCATCCTTTCGATGAATGCCCTAACGAGCCACTTCAAGTCAAGAAATGCATATTTTTCGGATTTCGAGACAAAACAAAAACAGAATTGAATTACAAGATCTAACATATAAATTCAAAAATAAAATATTGGACCCCAAAAATATGAAGTATGTATATAGTCTTAGTTTTTCGGATATATATGATGAATCCATACTTAGTATACTTGTTCCTAGTATGAAAAAATAGAGTTGATTTCCATATACAATCCATCAAAAAGTTTTGGTGGAAAAAGCGCTTTGTTTTCTGGTTGTTCCACACGCGTCTGCTTTTGCTCGAATGAGCGACCTGAAAAAATAAGTTAAGTTTTTATATAACAACAAATAAAATTACTGAGGTCCTTACTCAATGCTGCGAAAGCATTCATTCTTCAATTCATTTCAAAATACTTCAATAGGTACGCGCAAAAAAAAGGCCAATTCCGCAGCCTTTTGTTCAATTTCTCGTGGAGTCAAATTCTCATCAGTACGAGTCAAAGGAATGGCACCCTGGCCTCTGATTTCCATATAAAGTACACGCCGGGAATAAATACCTTCTTTAACCTCTATTCTAATCGACTGAATATCTCTCATAAGGAATCGAAGAAAGATTCGACGATTTCTTCCAGGGAATCCCCAACGAAAAATACACACTATTCCTTTTTTTCTATCGAATCTATCATAACCACTACCCACATTCCACGAAATTGTGCACCACAAATAGGAGCTAATGAACAGACCTGCGATCCCATAGAAAGACATCACGATCCCTTGTGGGAAAAAAAGGATTTGCTGAGAAGGAAATAAGGATATCAGATTCCTACCAAGGTAACTAGAAGTTCCAACCAATAAGAATCCCAGTGAACCTAAAAAAAGGATACAGGCCCAGCAGAAATTACTTGTTTTTCGAGACCCCATTATAAGTTCTATCCATATATGTTCTGATCGCCAGTTCATACTAGATCCAGTTGTTTAATTTTATTGAAATTAAGAGAATAACAAAAATTTGACTTTCTTTTTTTGTTCCCGAAGCAACTCTTATCAACTAGCACTCTTATTATGATGTGAACCATTAGGAGTAATTCATCGAATAGGTTAGATAGACAAAAGTATCCCCTTCATATGATCCCACTATAGATATCTACATAGATAGAGATATTTTGACTTTCCTTTTCATACATCTGCGGACCCCTTTTGAATATAGTATAGATTATATCTATACTATATTCATGCCATGATGTTTCCACACGCATAATAGCTCTTTCGTTTGTGTTCGGAAGAATCCACATGTTGTATCCTATGTCCACTAAATTAGATATCTGTATTATGACCCAAGTCCGAGTCTTGAAAAAAAAAAAAAATGAACGAGATTGGAATCCCGTCGAATCTAGATAATCTTGTTTTTTTGAACATGAAGAGATAGGGAAGCCATTGCAATTGCCGGAAATACTAGACCCACTAAAGGCACAAAAAAAGAGGGTAAGTTGAAAGTTGTCATAGAATGGATACCTCGATTTAATATTTTTTACCTGTTATAAAGATATCTTATGATAAGTATATCTATTATCAGTATATAATAATAGGTACAAGAAACTTAGAACTAAATAAGTGTACCTATTCACTTTTATATATATTTAATTATATTATTATTATTGTTCTCTTATACTTATCTTCTAATAAATACCAAAAAAGGTTCTTACAAGTTATCGCGGGTTCTAACGAATTCGACCCAACAGTGATTCTTAATAAAAACAAAACGGAAAGTTCTTGGAGAATAATTCAAAAATAACTATAGAATAGGAATCTTGCATTTATTTTTGAATTATTCAATATTTATATCTATAATAAATACGTAATGTAATAAAATGACATTCATTTTTCCTAATTTAGAATAAAAATTCACTCTTTTATCCTATTGATAGAGCCTTCCCAATTACTAATAATCCATTATGATTACTAATCATGCATTATTTATATAGGTAGAAATAAAATGGATCTGTAGGAAATAAGAAAAGTGATTATCAACAACTTATGATCCATTATACAATTGTATCTTATAACCTCAAGTAAAATTCCATGCTTATTATTTTTGATTTTCACTTTGATTACTATAAATATAAACTAAATAAAATGGAAACTAAATACTATACTTGTAAACTTCAAAGTCAAAAACTGAATTAAATGATCTACTTGATTAAATTTTGATTCAAAGGACAGAAACCGTGAAGCTGAAATAACTCACTCAGAACACCCTTTAAAGGATTACGTGGTACGATTGGGTCGAATAAGCCCTTATGGAATAAATACTCAGCTTCTTGTGACCCATCAGGTACTGTCTTATTCAATGTTTGTTCAATTACTCTTTTACCGGCAAATGCAATGTAAGCATTAGGTTCGGCAATAATGATATCTCCTAACATACCAAAACTGGCAGTCACCCCACCGGTTGTAGGAGATGTAAGGATTGATACGTAGAATAACTTTTTATTTGATTGATAATTATATAAAGCTGAAGATATTTTAGCCATTTGCATCAAGCTCAAACTTCCTTCTTGCATGCGGGCTCCCCCCGAAGCACACACTATAATAAGGGGTAGAGATCTATTAGTAGCATATTCGATCAAACGGGTGATTTTCTCGCCTACTACGGATCCCATACTGCCCCCCATAAACTGAAAATCCATAATCCCAATTGCTATGGAAATACCGTTTAATTGACCTATGCCTGTTTGAACAGCTTCAGTTAACCCTGTCTTTTTTTGATAAGAATCAATACGATCCTTATAAGGCTCCTGCTCCGAATGAAATTCAATGGGGTCCACCGAAACCATGTCCTCATCCATAGCATCCCAAGTGCCTGGATCAATCAAAAGTTCGATTCTTTCTGAACTACTCATTTTCAAATGATATCCACATTGTTCACAAATATTCCGTTTTAACCTAAAAAATTTCTTATAATTTAATCCATAACAATTTTCGCATTGAACCCACAAATTCCTGTATTTTTTACTTATATCGAGATCACTTCCACTTGCGCTAGTTTGTATACTGAAACTATCACTGTCAATACTATTTACGCTTTCACTACAAATGTAACTATAAATGTAACTCTTACTGTAATTGTCACTACCGCTTGAAATGTAACTATCAATATGGATTTCAGAACGAAGATAACTCTCAATGCAACTAGTAATGTGATTATTCCAACTATATTGAGTATTATACATGTAACGATTGTAGTAGTGATTGTCATTCTTAGGTCCATCATTCGGATAACTATAATTTAGGCAACTAGAAAAAAAACCGCCCAATTCACTCAGAAAAGAACGGTCGTCTTCAATCTCAAAAATAAAATTTTCAATATCCAAATATATGGAATAATTTTCACCATTACTATCCTTAACTAAAAAAGTATCATCAGAGATCAAACTACGAATGTTGCTGACACCAAATAAGGGATCCATATTATTAGAGCTGTCACTATCAATCCAACCATGAATCATATTATTTATAACAGGGTCTTCACCCCCATTTGTATTTCCAAGGGGTCGAATAGCCTCTAGTGATTTACTTAACCCGCACCCGTGTTCTAACTCCTCCTTAAACAACATCGAATTGAACCGCCATTTTTCCATAGAGCCTTCCCGCCCTCCTATTTGAATGAAAATACAATAATAGTCATTCGATGAATAATCATTTGAATATTTCCTCTCGGAATAAGCATATAGATACAATCATTACGATCATTAACTAATAACGAGTAAGTATTGAAAGAAATTATTCAATTTGTGAATCGGGGTACCACTTCACTATAGATGATGGCACCCCTTCTTCAATTATAAATAGAAAGATAGGGTTATCCTTCTCCCATGTCGTATACAAATTTTCATCGAAAAGCTCAATTTTCTATCTTACTTATTAAGTATGAATATTCAGTTAAGAATTCAATGCATTTGAATAGAATTTCGTACAATAAACAAACAATAAAAAAGTAGTTTCTAGTGCAACACGGAATAAAAAGGACAATATACGGGTGGTTAGAGGGCGTTGTGCTCCTTGGCTTGATCCATAACTATGGGATACAAATATAAAACAAATCTACCAATCCCAAGATCCATAGGATTAATTATGGATACAACAATAGAAAGAAAAGACGCATTTTCATTGTTTATTCTTATATCTTGTATTCTTGTATTTAACTTGTATTTATTTAAGATCTTTATATCTAGATCAAGTCTATTTATATGAAATATATAGGAACTATAGGTTTCATTCTCGGCTCAATCCTTTTAGTAAAAGATTGGGCCGAGTTTAATTGCAATTCAATTTCAATTAAGGGAACGAACGGTAATTACTAGATTACAAAGTATCCATTGCTTCAAATTCGAATTTGATCTCTTTCCATACCTCACAAGCAGCGGCAAGTTCAAAACTCCATTTGCAAGCCTCACGGATAATTTCATTACCTTCACGAGCAAGATCACGTCCCTCATTACGAGCTTGTACACAGGCTTCTAGGGCGACTCGATTAGCTACGGCACCCGGTGCATTTCCCCAAGGGTGTCCTAAAGTTCCTCCGCCGAACTGTAG